CTCTAGTCGATCTACTTGATCGACTAGAGGATCGACTAGAGGATGTACTTGATCCTCTATGGGATCGACGTTATGCTCTATTGAAGGTTTTGAAACAAGTAATTGTAAATTGTTCTTTACAAATACAAACGGTTTTAATAGTCAAGATACTTGATCCTCTATGGGATCGACGTTATGCTCTATTGAAGGTTTTGAAACAAGTAATTGTAAATTGTTCTTTACTAATACAAACGGTTTTAATAGTCAAGATATTAGTCACGATATTATTTTTTTATCCAATAGATCGAGAAACCATGATACTGTTTCTTCTAATTAGAAGTTTCAACATTCTATATGAATTTTTAAAGAACTGATGTTCTATCTTATTGATCAATAAGTTAGTGTTCCTTTATAATAAGTTAGTGTTCCTTTATCAATAAAAGCAGTATTAATAAATAATTACTCAAAAGAAAGGATTACTCATGAGTAAGAAATTACTCATGAGTAAGAAATTACTCATGAGTAAGAAATTACTCATGAGTAAGAAATTAAAAAGTATTCCTGAAAGGTAATACCTTTCAGGAATACTTTTTAATTGTCTTTTAGTTGTTCTTTACTTTAATTGCCTTACCAACCAGATTTTATAGAATCTAAAAAATTCAAAATTATCCGGTTAGGATTGATCTAAACCAGCTCATTATATATATATGACTCACCATGCCAACTATAAAACAACTTATTAGAAACACAAGACAGCCAATCCGAAATGTAAGAAAATCTCCCGCTCTTCGGGGATGCCCTCAGCGCCGAGGAACATGTACTAGGGTGTATGTGCGACTCGTTTAGATCATAGACTAAAATATAAAAATCTAGTCTATTAATAAGAATTATATATAGAATTCTATTGTGTAGAAAATTTATGGTTTCGATTGGTGCAAACCGAATCACCTTAATTTGTAATTTAAGATGAAAAATACTTTCCCATCGGTAACAAATAGTTATCCATTAAGCGGGAAAAATCCAATTTTAAATAAAAAATTATGCCCTAAATTTTGCAATAACGGACTAAGAGGGTCAACTACCCAGCTAATCTTCATACTTAAATACCGTTACTGTATAGCTAGATTTTGTTGTGAAAGACCTATTACTAGATATTTCATGGGTAGAGCCCATAAGTGTGAACTGTACAAGTTCACAATAACATTGATTGAATGAGGATTCAATAAAACAAGGGGCTCCGGTGTATAGAGAGGACCTCACCGTTTAACAAGTAATCATAGAAACGATGGAACCCACCATTTCTTTGTCTATTTCTATTAAATTAACTTTAACTATGCTTTATTTGAATACCTAGTATCAATAGAATTTCTTATTAAGAGGTTAAATATAAATACTTAGAAAAAAATCAAAAAAAAATCGTGGTTGGGAAGGTTATAGCAGCAAAAGCCATTGGAATTTTTATTTTATACATTGGAAGAATCCATTTTGTTATTAATCGACTAGGAAGGATAAAAGAATAACTGAAAGAAAAAAATAAAATAGTTATTCATGAAAGCATCAAAGTCTCATTTATTCAATGAACAGAGTTAAACGAGGATCTATCGCTCGAAAACGGAGGACAAAAAATAGTTTCTTTACATCAAGCTTTCGTGGAGCTCATTCAAAACTTACTCGAACTATTTCCCAACAGAAAATAAAAGCTTTGGTTTCGGCTGATCGGGATAGAGATAGGAAAAAAAGGGATTTTCGCAGTTTGTGGATCAGTCGAATAAACGCAATAATTGCCCAAAATATAAAAAACGTATACTGTATTTATAGTAGATTCGTGTATAATCTGTACAAGAGTCAATTGCTTCTTAATCGTAAAATAGTTGCACAAATAGCTATATTAAAAGGGAATTGTCTTTTTATGATTGCCAAGGAGATTATATCATAAAAAAATAAAAATTCCCCGGAGACTCAACTCCGGGAAGGTGGTAGAAAAAAAGAAAATAAAAGAGATTTGTATGACAAAATAGAATTCATATGACAAAGTTATCAAAATAAATAAACAACCACGCTCAAAAAAATTATTCTTCTTCACCTATCTATCTTTTTTCTTACAACGCAACATCCTCAATAGGATTGTCGTATTTTTCGAAAAAAAAAAGATCAATCCGCATTGAATTTGAGTTTCGATTCAAAATTAAATTTACTTGAAGAGTAACTCTATTTTTTTTTTTTTTTTAGAACAGTAGTTCTAGTGATCGACTCGCTTTTTTCATCTTTTTTTTTTCGAAAAGTAGTAGGAGTTCCCGTGATCGACTCGCTTTTTTCATCTTTTTTTTTTCCATTAGTAACAAAAGGTAACGAATTAACAAAAGGTAACAAAGATAAAATACGAGCTTGTTTTATAGCAATCGTAATTAATCGTTGTTGTTTTAAGCTTAATCTATTCACGCGTCTAGATAATATTTTTCCTTGTTGACTAATAAGTCGATAAAGTAAACTCATGTTTTTATAATCAATCCGATCCCCCGATTGGATCGGGGACAAACTCCTACGAAAAGATTGCTTAGATTTAACAAAGAGTCGCTTAGATTTAGATTTATCCATGGTTTTTTTATTCCTATACCGAAAATCCCATTTCTTAAAAAACCGAAAATCCCATTTCTTAAAAAAAAAGGATTTGTTTTATTTATATTATTATTTAATATAATATTATTATTATATATATATATTTCTTTCTTATATAAAGAAATATATGCTATTTATCGATTGTTATATAATATAATTTATATAAATTACCTTCTAAGGGTGACACACAAGCAATCCATTTTATCTATTTCTTTATCTCGACGTGAATTGTATGTTTGCAACAAAAGGGACAGAATTTTCTCAATTCCAATCGACTAGGTGTATTGTGTCGATTCTTTTGAGTAATATATCTAGAAATACCCCTAGATTCCTTATTAACATTCTTTTTATCACAACTGCTACATTCCAAAATAACAGTTATTCGTATATCTTTACCCTTGGCCATGAACCTCCTTTGGTTTTTTTTGATTCACTTAACTCTTCTATATTTATATTTTAAGATTCGAAGCGAAGAAGAAAAAAGGAACGAAAAAAGTATAAGTTGATAATTCAAAATCAAATTATGAAAGATTTTGTTCCAATTAATTTTATATAGTACAGTAATAATTCAGTAATTGAATGATTTAGAACTATATTTCGAATCACAGTACAGTATTTCATTTTTCATTTAAATATCTTGTATGATATTATTGACCCCCCCAAGTATTCTATTACAATTCCATTTCTGGTCTCACTCTAATATTAAATTAATAGCAATGGAATTGAATTAATACTTCAATTCCATTGAAACCCGGGAAAAACTCCTAATTTCACTGAGGCCAAATCCACGTTGTCACCCTTTCCCGTGCCAATAACTAGAATCAAAAAAAGGGGAATGTCAATGCATCCGGGAATAAACGATTGATTTCTATCAAGAGACCCGCTAGAACCGCGAACCATAGAGTACTTGCCACTGGTGCCACAGAGAGATATGTTTTTAGATCTCGCATTTCAAATCCTCCTTCGTTTTTTTCTTGTAATTTGTAATACATAATAATACAGAATTACATATAGGAATATGATCAAAGTATTATTATTATTAATAATAATAATACTTTGATTTGTCGGGGGAAGTACGAATTCAAATTGAATTGTACAATAATTAATTCTATATATATATATTTTGAAATTTTGAATTCTATTATCTATTAAAAGAATATTTTAAATTTTTATATTTTAATATATATATATAATATATTAAAATTTAATAGAATGAAATTATTCAATTAAGAATATTCATATCTTAATCTAAGAATATTCATATCTTAATCTTATTTAGTATCGATATCTTATTTATAGGAAAAAAAAATGATATAAAAATTATAGGAAAAAAAAATTATATATATATATATATAATGGAAAAATGTGGAAAACAAGACAAAAAGTCTTTACAATGACAATGGAAACCGATGTAAAGGGATGTAGCGCAGCTTGGTAGCGCGTTTGTTTTGGGTACAAAATGTCACAGGTTCGAATCCTGTCATCCCTATCCCTAATTAGTAGTTATCGTATCAGCAGTAACAATAGATCAATTGCGACCAATTCAAATGGATACATACTCAATATGAATAGTTCTCTATATTGAGTATGTATGCATGCATGCAAGATCTATATCTATTGCCACCACAAAAAATGATTTCTGAAAAGAAAGCGCTCTTAGTTCAGTTCGGTAGAACGCGGGTCTCCAAAACCCGATGTCGTAGGTTCAAATCCTACAGAGCGTGATTCTCCCCCATTCTTATTAGATTGAGAATGAGACTTAAATGGAAATAATGGGATAACAGTCTAATCAAAAGTTTTAATTTGATCTACTGTGAATTAGTATTAAAACAAAGAAATGGGAGGTCAATAAACAAGAGATATTTTACTTAAATCAAATATCCAACTGATCACCACGTCGGTATTGTAAATATGCCGTTACAAATAATCCAGCCAAAGTAATAGGAATTAGACCTAACACGATTCCAAATAGAGAAACTTCAATCATTTGAGTTTGGTTGAAAGGAAAAAAAGTGGGGGTAATATCTATCCTTAAATAGGAATCTGTATTGACCGCGAATCTCAATGACCAAGAATTGGCAATTGACATGATAAGGAACTCTAGAATATCTAATAAATTCCAAAATTGCCAATTCATCTCAAAATTTCAAATCAAATAAGTCGTATCTTATTCAGACTAATAAAAAGACCCGCGGTTATTGTTAAAACTGCTAGTAGAAAACCGAAATAACTGGTTATAGTGGGCATAAGCAAACTAGATGAAATATGTTCTTTTTATACATATGTTTATAAAGCACTTTCCTAAGTTTCCATTTTTGAGATAAAAATGGGAAAATAACCAAAAAATACCACTTGAAAGATACAATTGAAAATAATTGATTCATGAATCAATTATTACGGACGAA